TCAGCAGCTATTCCTCCGATACGAAAATAATTATGCATCATTCGCATACCGGTGGCAGCTTCGAATAGGTCATATATCAATTCTCGTTCTCGAAAAATATAGAAGAAAGGGGTCTGTGCCCCAATATCTGCCATAAAAGGGCCAAGCCATAACAAATGGGAAGCTATACGACTTAACTCCAACATAATGGCTCTGATATAGCTAGCCCTTTTAGGTACTTGAATATTGCCTAGTTGTTCGGGTCCATTTACGGTTATTGCTTCTGTGAACATAGTAGCTAAATAATCCCAACGTGTTACATAAGGCAAATATTGTATAATTGTTCGGTTTTCCGCAATTTTCTCCATTCCTCTGTGTAAATAACCCAATATTGGTTCACAGTCAATAACATCTTCACCGTCGAGAGTAACGATAAGTCGAAGAACACCATGCATTGATGGGTGGTGAGGACCCATATTGACTATCATGAGGTCTTTTCTTGTAGTTGGTGCAATCATAAGTTTTTTACCGAGTCATTCTTCCATGAATTGCTGAAAGTAAAAAGAAGTTCATCAAAATTGAAACGAATAAGTTCAAATGATATCACTCTTCAAATTAACGAGTTTTTGTCTCTCGAATATCTAACTGACCAATTAATTCTTTATAACGTACTCTATTTTTTTTTGACAAATAAGCCAGTAGTCGTTGACGTTTTCCCAAAATTTTCCGCAAACCTCTCTGAGATGAATAGTCTTTTTTGTGCAATTCCAAATGTGAAGTAAGTCTCCTTATCTTAGTGGTGAAACTGAATACTTGAAATTCAACAGACCCTCTGTTTTCTTCGTTTTCTTTTTGAGAAATAACCGAAATGAATGAATTTCTTACCATAAAAAAATTTCCCTTCTCCCTTTTTACAGATATGGATTTTACCGATCAGTAATAATAATGTCATTCATTTGAATGTGGTATATACAATAATTTAATCCAAATTTCTTTATGAATTCCTAATTTTTTCAATTCAAATGAATCAATCCAATTGAAAATTGGATTTAGATAGGGATAGAAAAGGATTGGCACATTTTCGTATTCACAAAAGCGAAGAATTTAGACCTAAAATGAAGAAGGTTCTGTTGATTCATTTCTTGATCGAATTGATACATTATTCATTTAGTATTGGATATTCGAATGAAATGTAAGACAGGACGTGTGATGTGTATATTTGTTTGCTTTCATATATCCTATATAGTAGAGGATATATAGGAAAATGTACTATCAACGAATTTTCAATCGTGGATACAAATGTATCCTTAACATACTGAAACGACTGCCATTATTGGTATCAAACCAATAGCGATTCATACAAGCTAAATCTTCTAATCGATAATTAGGCCAAAGAAAGAACTTAAATTTCATTAATTGATTTTTCTCTCTATCAAGGTGATTACTGTCATCTAGAACTTGGCTGCTATTCTTCTCGTTGCAAAATACAGGATTTTTATCTACATCATTCCTATTTTTTGAATTGAAACAAATTAGAATTCTGAATTTTCTACGACGCCTAAACGATAAAATATTTTCAGGAACAAGCAAATCCAAATGATTTTTGTCTCTATTTCCTGTTATTCTTTCATGTGGTGGAATAGATTCATCAAAATTATTCTTAGCAACATATCTTTGTTCTCGGTATCTTTGATTAGTTTGGTGCTTACTCTTATGAACCAACGAAATATCTATGGTTTGATACATAATAAATTGTCCGTCGTTTTTTACAGACAGACGAATGGGTTCGATAATCAATATTCCCCTTTTCATCAATTCTGGAAGAGTTAAATTCTTCTGAATCAGCATTATATCCAAACTCATTTCTCCCCTTTGAATCGAGGATATAGAAATTTTTCTTGGATCTATTAGTCTAAGCAGGAGGCAATATACCTTAATATTATTGATCATTCTTTGATTCAAAGTATCGTCCCATCTCAATTGAAAAAGCAAATAACGGTTCAGGAACAAATCTAGTTCTGCTTCCATGTTGCTTTTGTATTGTTTTTTCTTTTTATCTTTTTTCATGTCCGATCTTGCATAATCTTCTTCAATATATTTTTGTTGGTTTGAAAGAACGGATCCAAGATCCCCTTGGCTTGTGGTTTTTTTTTCTTCTTGATTTCGATTCTTTATTTTTTTATTCGATGGTATCAAAAAACTTTCTTTTTGCTTTTTATTAATCTTTTTATTTTTATTTTCATTACTATTTTCATTTCTATTCAAATTTAAAAGAAGTAATTTGTTTGGTATAAACCAAGGTTTCGTTTTATATGCATTATAAAGTAACAAAAATTCTGGGAAGAACCAAAGTTGCAGATTCGATATGGGACGCTTTAGTATTTTTTCATTCATCCCCATCCAATCCAAAAATACTTTGGGGGAGTTTGGTGAATTCATTTCTGGAATCATAAGATAAAAAATATTTTTTTTATCAATTATTTGATAATTATTAGTAACAATCTGAGTCTTTTGATTACTATTGGCATCGATCGTGATCCAGTCCTCAATATCGACTTTTTGTCTAAGATCAAAATTGAGAATTTTCCAATCCAAATATTTTCTATCGGGAGTTTTTTCCATATATAGAATATCGCCTTTTCCTAGATAATTATTGATAGGGATACTCCTCAGCATATCAAAAAAAGTGTCTTTATATGTGTTGTAATTATAAGAAATCTCTTGGTTCTTATTTCCTTGAAACGGCGATCTAGAAATAAACGAGTCCTTTTTATTTTCATAATTGAAAGATTTATATGATAAAAGATCATATTTATAGTATTTTTGAAAATTATCTTTTTGATTCAATAATGAATAGACTTCAAAAATATTTTGTTTTTTGTAGTCAATTAATTGGTCTTTTTCATATGAATTCCATTTGCTTAAATTTTTCCTTTTAACCATACGACGTTGATGAACTCTATTTCGCCATTGTTGTGGTATTAATCTAGACCATCTGATCCGAGATAAATCGTATTGATAATGCCCTCTTAACCAGTTTTTCCATTGATTCATTTTAGAACTTGGAAGTCTGTTATCCCTTAATTTAGAATGAACTATTCCTTGTGTTTCAAAAGAATCCTTTATTTCAGGCTTAAGAAAAAAAGGGATTCCTTGATATTCAAGAACAGATTTAAATTTATACAAGTTAATAACTTGGGTTTGTGATAATTTGTAAAATACATATGCTTGTGACAAGTAGGATAAGTCATAAAAAATATGTGAATTTGTCTTACTAATATTAGAAAGTGGCTTTTTTATAGTCGAAATAAACTCAATTGGATTTTTATTTTTTTTATTAATTATTTCTTGATTTGTTTCATTATTGTAAATGGATTTATTCATAATTTTTTTTGTTGATTCAAGAAATAATTTTTTCTTCATTCTGGGAATATTAATGATAGATAAAAATATATTTGTGTATATTCTTTCAATGAATAATTTTATAAAAAGGGGTAATTTACAGATTAATCGAGCATTTCTTCTTTTTAATATTTGCCATTTTTCTAATCTTTTAGCATTATAACTTGTTTTGTTAAGACTAATATTTATTTCTGGAGTTACTTTATTTTTCTCTTTTGTAATTCTTTCTATTTGATTTCTAATTCTATTTGTTCTAGCAGTCAGATCCTTCATTTTTTTTTCTGTCAATAAAGAATTTGTCCAACATGGAGATGCAATTTGACTAAATGATTCGTGAATCATCTGATTGCTGATTATGGGACCTGTTTCTTTTTTAGTTTCACTCGATTCATATACTTCTACTTCTTTTGATCGAAATAAGAGAATTGGATTTATTTTTAAGAGTTCTTTTTTTATTTTTTTAAAAAAAATGACACTTTTGATAACCCATTTTTTTGTTTCTTTTGAAACTTTTCGAAGTAATTTGATTTTTCCTTTTAAAATTTTTAGAAGTAGAAAATATTTCTTTTTAAATTTTTCAATTTTTTTTTCGAGTTCCTTAAAAATGGGTTCAAAGAAGGAGGGTCGTTTTCGGGGAGAACCAAAAGGAAGTTCGGTTTCCATTCCCCAAACTGTTAAAAAACAAAAATCATTTTTTTCTTTTTTCTTTTTCATTATTAGATCTTTATGAGAGAATCGCAGTTTAGATCTGTGCCAAGGTTTCAGACAGAAAGGAAATAAGATTTTTATCTGAATACCGTCTGTCAACCAATTTTGCGGAAATTCTGTTTCGGATAATTGAACACCATTATAGGTACATTTAATATGCATCTCCCTATTCCATTCCTGTAAATCCTCATACCATTCAGGAAGTTGAAATAGTAACATACGTCCAATATTTTTCGCTATTATCAATGAAGGTAATAGAATAGATTTTCTAAAAATAGATTGAGTTATTAACATGGAACCTCTTATTACTTGCGCAAATGGAATGCTATCCCAGGCCTCTGCTATCTCTATTCGCCCGCTCTCCTTTCTTTTGTTCTCTTCTTTTTTGTCCTTCTCTTTTTTTTCTTCTCTTTTTGTTTGCTCGTCTGTATACTCTACAATTTTGAATGCTGACCCTTTCCCTACCCAATTCTTAAAAATTCCTTTAATTGGTCCAGAGATATCAAAAGAAAAAGAAAGGGGTTTTTTTATTCTGTCCAAAAAAAGAGGGGAATGCACATTTGCTTGAAACAGTTCCCAAATAACTATTTTACGCCTTTGAGCACGTATAGAACCTTTGATTATGCCTCGCCGAAAATCTGATTGTTGTGAATAGCGTATCAAAGCCACTTCGTCTGCTTGATCAGGAGGATCAGTATCCTCAGTATGTTCCTTGTTATCAGTAAAAATTACTACACGTTTGGCTTTTCTTGAGCGAATTTCATGATCTAATGGTCCGTTTTCTTCATCTTCTCCTGATTCTTGTTCCAACTCGGTGGTTAATTTGTATAACCATCGAGACACTTTTTTACTGATTTCTTTTATTCTAATTGATTTTTTGCTAATTTTTTGACCATTAGTATCAGTTACAA